AACATTTATACGTTTCGATGCAACAACAAGATGTTATTTGTAACAAGTAGTTTTGTTGGTTGGTTAATTGGTCACATTTTATTCATGAAATGGGTTGGATTGGTCTTAGTCTGGATACGGCAAAATCATTCTATTCGATCTAATAAGTACCTTGTGTCAGAATTGAGAAATTATATGGCTCGAATCTTTAGTATTCTCTTATTTATCACCTGTGTCTACTATTTAGGCAGAATGCCGTCGCCTATTGTCACTAAGAAAAAGAAACTGAAAGAAACCTCAGAAACAGAAGAAAAGGGAGAAAGTGAGGAAGAAAAAGAGGATCCGGACAAAATAGATGAAACGGAAGAGATCCGGGTGAATGGAAAGGAAAAAACAAAAGATGAATTCCACTTTAAAGAGACATCCTATAAGGATAGCCCAGTTGACGAAGATTCTTATCTTGATACCCATCAAGATAATTGGGAATTGGGAAGACTTAAAGAAGAAAAAAAAGAAAAGTCCCATGCCCATTTCCGGTTTGAAAAACCTCTTATGACTTTTTTTTTCGATTATAAACGATGGAATCGTCCATTTAGATATATAAAAAATGATCAATTTGAAAATGCTGTACGAAATGAAATGTCACAATATTTTTTTTATACATGTCCAAGTGATGGAAAAGAAAAAATCTCTTTTACATATCCGCCTAGTTTATCAACATTTTCAGAAATGATAGAACGCAAAATTTCTTTGTATACAACTAAAAAAATATGCCATCAAGACTTATATAATAATTGGGTTTATATCAATGAACAAAAAAAATACAATTTGATAAATGAATTAATAAGCCGAATAAAAGTTATAGAAGAAAAAGGGTCTCTTCTTCTAGACATACTCGAAAAAAGGGCCAGACTATATAATAATGCGAATGAAAAAGAATGCCTGTCTAAAACGTATGATCCTTTTTTGAATGGACCATATCGTGGAATAATAAAAAAGCTGGATTCACGCGTAAATATAAATGATTTAATGACTTCTAGAAAAGATTCCATAGAAATATTTTGGATAAATAAGATTCATGGTCTACTTCCTTTTGAACCTAGTTTTAATTTTAAAAATTTATCTTTATTGGCAGAACAAAAAAGAATAGAAATATTAATACATAAGATAAATATAAAAATAGATAAGACGAAATTCGTCCACCTCCCATATATTTGATCCCTTCGCCCATAAAGAAACTTGCGACCCCAACTCCATTTATAATTCCATCAATTATATGTCTATCAAAAAATTTAATTAATTCGGCTAATCCTCTTATACTCATGATTAAGACTCTAGTATAAAAAAGGTCTATGTAACCACGATTATATGACCAATTGTATACCACATTTTTTATTTGATCGAAGATAATTCTTTTAGGACCCATTTTTACAAATGAATTGATTAAGCCCAAATTCTTGAAAGATGAATAAACAGACCCATATAAAATAGATGCTATAAATAGTCCAAAAAGAGCTATACTTACTGAAAAAATGGCATTTGTAAAAAATTCATACCAATTCACAGAATAGTTTGAATTTTGATCAAAAGGGTTTGTTGATGGAGTTAACCATTTCGATAATATATCAAAATCTGTTACTCCTTGATCAAACTGAATTCCTATTGATCCCATGATCAAAGTAAATAGTGCCAATATAAGAAGAGGAAATAGCATAGTATTGTCCGATTCATGAGGATACATAGAAGTGTATTTATTTCTAAAATAAGTACGAAAGTATCGCATTCTATTTATTATATTATTATCATTAATTTGATATTTATCCTTTGAAAAAAAAGCGACTTTATTATTTATTGTTGATAAAAGTAAATTTCTATTGACTACTTTTGGTGCTGCTTTTCCCCATAGAGAAATGCAATAGAATGAACTATTTTTAGTACTACTGTAATTTTGAAAATGAACACGTAAATGCCCATCAAAAGTCAGTAAATACATTCGAAACATATAAAATGCGGTTAATCCTGTTGTAAAACAAGCTATTATTGCAAAAATTGGTGAATATAACCAACTATCGTTAAGAATTTCATCCTTAGACCAAAAGCAAGCAAGAGGCGGAATACCACAAAGAGAAAGTGTACCTAATAAGAAAGTGATTCTTGTAATTGGAACATATCTTGTTAAACCACCCATAAGAATCATATTCTGACTTTTATCCGGTGAATATCCAACAATCGGTTCCATTGAATTAATAATAGATCCAGATCCCAAAAACAATAAAGCTTTAGAATAGGCATGAGTTATTAAATGGAATAAGGCAGCTCGATAAGAGCCTATACCTAGAGCTAACATAATATAACCCAATTGAGACATTGTCGAATAGGCTAAACTTCTTTTAATGTCTTTTTGAGCGAGAGCCAAAGTAGCTCCTAATAGTACTGTTATTACGCCTATTAAAGAAACGAAATTCATTATGTAAGGTATGACTCGGAAAAGAGGAAGAAGCCGAGCTACAAGAAAAATTCCCGCTGCTACCATGGTAGCAGCATGTATAAGAGCCGAAATGGGGGTGGGACCCTCCATAGCATCAGGTAACCATATATGAAGAGGGAATTGTGCGGATTTAGCAATTGCGCCGACGAATAATAAAAAGGCACAAAGAGTAACAAATGCAGAATTGACCTCATTACTACGGATCAAGTTATTAACTATTTCGAACAAATCTCGAAATTCTAAACTGCCAGTTATCCAATAAAAGCCTAAGATTCCTAATAATAAACCAAAATCTCCTACACGATTAGTTACAAAGGCTTTTTGGCAAGCACTTGCTGCAACGGGTCGTGTAAACCAAAAACCTATTAATAAATATGAACACATTCCCACTAGTTCCCAAAAAATATAAATTTGTATCAAATTGGAACTAGTAACTAGCCCCAACATAGACGTATTAGAAAAACTCATATAAGCAAAAAATCTCAAATATCCCTGATCGTGAGACATATAATTATCACTATAAATAAGAACCATGATTCCAACAGTACTAATTAGTATTGACATAATAGAAGTAAGTGGATCGATCAAGTGTCCAAACTCTAAAGAAAAATCAATATTTATGGTCCAAGACCATAAATATTGATAGATAAAACTGCCATTTATTTGCTGAATAGACAGATTGGCCGAAAAGGCCATAATTATACTTAGCAGTAAAACACTAGTAAAACCCCATATACGACGAATATTTTTTGTTGCTGTAGGAATAAAGAGAAGTCCAAATCCTATTGACATAGTAACTGGAAGTGGAAGAAAGGGTATTATCCATGCGTATTGATATGTTTGTTCCATAAAAAAATATATATTTTTTTTTATTGAATTCTTAGATTTATTCTCATATTTTTATTTGAAATATTCAAATAACTATAATTAGGTTGATCAAATAACATGACTAATTACCTAAGTATTATTTATTAACTAAAAAAGATATTTAATATAAATTAATAATAGATAAATATAAAAAATGAAAATTAGAAAAATACAGAAGATGAAATTTTTCATAATTCTACTAATTCTACTATAAGATAAGATGATTATATTTATCATCATATATATGATAAAAAAAAAACACACAATTATATCAAAAACAGTACTTTTATTCGATTCGAATACGGACAGAACTAAAAAAATTTATTATCTATTTTATTTTCATTTATCCCTGGATATACTATATATATGATATAGCATAGATATGTATACCTACATGGCATGGATACGTTATAATGATTTTGTATATATGTATACATATATTTTTACATCTATTTTACATAGTACATAGATTTTAATCTTAAAATAATTCTATATTTTTTACATAGTACATAGATTTTAATCTTAAAATAATTCTATATTTAGTATAATTCTATATAATATTATATAGAATTTTTTATTTGTATATTTATATTATATGATATGTTTTACATGTTTTGAAAAATTACTTATTATCTACGGGATAAGATAAGTATGGATAATGACGAAAAAAATGATCTAAATATATGTCTTTCACATACAATGATAAAAATAAGTATTTTGTTTTTGAATGGCGGTTCCAAAAAAACGTACTTCTAGATCAAAAAAACGTATTCGTAGAAATATTTGGAAGAAGAAGGGGTATTTAACGGCAGTAAAAGCTCTTTCTTTAGCTAAATCGGTTTCCACTGGACATTCAAAAAGTTTTTTTGTGCAACAAACAAGTAATAGAATTTTGGAATAATCTAAATTGACATATCATTAAGAACTTAAAAAATTTTAAGATGAATGATTTGCATTAACTAATGTTTTGAATATATTTAACTACTTAATATCAATATTAGTTAGAACTAACTGCTACGGCGTGTTATTGTTATATAAAATAATAATTCTTACGTTTACTGGTCTCTAAGTATATTACTAAGTATTCTAATTTTTCTCTATCAATTTCTTTTTCACATATTCTATTGTGAGAAAGAAATTGATAGAGAAAAATTCTTTTTATTATATGCTTAACTCAAAACCAAGTTTCAATTTTATTTACTAATATAGTATCTATTATAAATAGCGAAGAGTATTATTAATGATACTAAGGTATCGAAATAATTATAAAAATGCCTCGTATAAAATTGCGATAAATATAACATTTTTTTAACTTAAATTTGTTTTTATTTTTCAATATATGAATCATCTAAAAATAAAAAGAGAATTTAGAGTTCTATAACTCGACCTTTGGTCCGGAGCAAAACTATCTAGTTCTAGTTTTGACTTTTTTGTTTTTACTTTTTTGGTAGAACTCTATTTTGACATTCTAGATACATGAAAGTTTATTCTTAACTCTCTAAACCCTATGGCTATACTTTATTTAGTAAACATTGAAATATCAATTTAAATGAGTCTTTTTTCATCAATTCTAACGCTTACTAACTATATTAAATCCTTGAATCTTGACCATTCAACACAAATTGACTATTATTTATTAATATTTCGAATAAGCCGCCATGGTGAAATTGGTAGACACGCTGCTCTTAGGAAGCAGTGCTAGAGCATCTCGGTTCGAGTCCGAGTGGCGGCATCCCCTAAAAGGGACACAGCGGATCCTATAATATATATATAATTCTCAATTTTAATTCTATAATGGAGAACCCTCGCCCTTTTTATGATATTTGCGACTATAGAACATATATTAATTCATATCTCTTTTTCGATGATTTCAATTGTGATTACGATTCATTTTATAACCTTATTTTTTCACGAAATCGTAGGATTACACAATTCATTGGAAAGAGGTATGATAGCTACCTTTTTATCTATAACAGGATTATTAGTTATTCGTTGGATTTATTCGGGTCATTTCCCATTAAGTAATTTATATGAGTCATTAATCTTCCTTTCATGGAGTTTCTCCCTTATTCATATGATTCCTAAAATACGAAATCATAAAAATGATTTAAGCGTAATAACCGCGCCAAGTGCTATTTTTACTCAAGGTTTCGCCACGTCAGGTCTTTCAACCGAAATGCATCAATCCACTATATTAGTACCTGCTCTACAATCTCAGTGGTTAATGATGCATGTAAGTATGATGTTATTAAGCTATGCAGCTCTTTTATGTGGATCATTATTATCAATCGCTCTTTTAGTCATTACATTTAGAAAAAACATCGATCTTTTTTTTACAAGGAAGAATTTATTAATTAAATCCTTTTTCGTTGGCGAAGTTGAATATTTAAATGATAAAAGAAGTGTTTTTAAAAATAAAAACACTTCTTTTATTTCATTTCGAAATTATTACAAATATCAATTGACTCAGCGTTTGGATTATTGGAGTTATCGTGTCATTAGTTTAGGATTTACCTTTTTAACCATAGGCATTCTTTCTGGAGCAGTATGGGCTAATGAGGCTTGGGGATCTTATTGGAATTGGGACCCTAAGGAAACTTGGGCATTTATTACTTGGATCATATTTGCGATTTATTCACATATTAGAACAAATAAAAATTTACAAGATATACATTCGGCACTTGCAGCTTCTATAGGATTTCTTATAATTTGGATATGTTATTTCGGGATCAATCTTTTAGGAATAGGTTTACATAGTTATGGTTCATTCACATTAATATCTAATTGAATAGACTATCCGAAGGATATATAACATAAGAACATCCATTATATGTATTTCGAGTTTTTGCGAACCATTTGATTCAAGGAATCGGAATCAAATGGTTCGCAAAAACTCGAAATACATCTCATTACAACTCTAATTCACTTGATTTTACAGAATTATAAGACTTTCCGTCTCATTAATAAACACTATCTATAAAAATAATTAGATAAGATAGTTTGTACCTTGTCAACTGATAGTAAAAGAACGAAATCGGGATAAATCCCAATACCTATTATGGGTAAAAAGAGACAGATCGAAATAAACAGTTCTCGTGGTCCCGAATCCAAAAAATTAGAATTTGGAAGATAGAATAATTTGTATCCGTAGAACATTTGACGTAACATAGATAATAAATAAATAGGAGTTAATATCATTCCAATTGCCATTACAAAAGTAATTAGTACTTTTGGCATTAAAAGATATTTTGAGCTGGTAATTATTCCAAAAAAGACTACTAATTCTGCAACAAAACCACTCATCCCTGGCAATGCAAGAGAGGCCATCGAAAAGCTACTGAACATTGTAAATATTTTTGGCATCGGAACAGCTATCCCCCCCATTTCATCAAGAGAAACAAGACGTATTCTGTCACAACAGGTTCCTGCCAAGAAAAAAAGTGCAGCACCAATAAATCCATGAGAAAGTATTTGTAGAATGGCTCCATTTAATCCCATATTGGTTATAGACCCAATTCCTATGATTGTGAAACCCATGTGAGATACAGAGGAATAGGCTATTCTCTTTTTTAAATTGCGTTGACCAAAAGAGGTTGAAGCCGCATAGATTATTTGTATTGTTCCCACTATCACCAACCACGGTGAAAATATGGAATGAGCACGGGGTAATAATTCCATATTGATCCGAATCAATCCATATGCTCCCATTTTCAATAAAATTCCGGCAAGAAGCATACATGTACTGTAATGTGCTTCTCCATGGGTATCCGGTAACCATGTATGCAGGGGTATGATCGGCGATTTGACAGCATAAACAATAAGGAAGCCAAAATATAATATTATTTCCAATGCCATCGGATATGATTGATTAGCTAGTCTTTCAAAATCTAATGTCGGTTCAGTGGCGCCATATAAACCCATACCTAGAACTCCTATTAATAGAAAAATAGAACCCCCTGCAGTGTACAAAATAAACTTTGTAGCCGAATATAGGCGCTTCTTTCCCCCCCACATTGATAAAAGTAAGTAAACAGGAATTAATTCTAACTCCCACATGATAAAAAAAAGTAAAAGGTCTCGAGAAGAAAATGATCCTATTTGACCACTATACATTGCCAACATAAAGAAATAGAATAATCGTGAATTTCGAGTAACTGGCCAAGCCGCTAAAGTTGCTAAAGTAGTGATAAATCCTGTCAGTAAAATGGGTCCCACAGAAAGTCCATCAATTCCTAGTCTCCAGTGAAAATCCAAAATATTTATCCATTTCAAATCTTCTTCCAATTGTATTAATGGATCGTCCAATTGGAAATGATAACAGAATGCATAGGTAGTTAAAAGGAGTTCTAATAAGCATATACATAGAGTATACCATCTAAACACCTTATTCCCCTTATGGGGAAGAAAAAAAATGGAAGAACCCGCAAATAGAGGCAAAACAACAAGTATTGTTAACCAAGGAAAATAACTCGTGATAAAGACAAGATACGCTTTGACCAGAAAAGCCCGTACTTGATAAAATAAATATATTATTGCGAGCACGGGCTTTTGTCGGTAAAGAGGAATCAAATGATTCAAATGGAGTTTTTGTAACGTAACATATAATTAATAAGCTAGACCCATGCTACGAGTTGTTTCATGCCATAAATAAACACGGACACTCAAAAAGTCTGTTGGGCAAGCGGATTCACATCTCTTGCAACCTACACAATCCTCAGTTCTTGGTGCGGAAGCAATTTGTTTAGCTTTACATCCGTCCCAAGGTATCATTTCCAATACATCCGTGGGGCAGGCGCGTACACATTGAGTACATCCTATACATGTATCATAAATTTTTACTGAATGTGACATTAAATCTATAAATTCCCGTTTTTAATATAAAAAATTTTCGATCCGGTTTTGGTATGGTAAAAATAAATGGTAAAATTAGTAGTAAATTAATTATATGTTTATATTATAGACACCAGGACACCAGACGAATCAATGATTTATCAATTTTTTTAGAATCAATATATTTCTAAATCTGTTCATGAAAAAGTGCCAAGAGACTTTGATTTATGTTTCAACAACCACAGTCATACAATAGAAATCGCACATCTTAATTCAAATTGGTCAACAAACAATACACTAAATATTTATTATTAATGGAATTTAAATTCTATTTTAATTTGAATAAATCTAACTAATTAATAGAAATTATTATTTTATTATTATATTAGTTATATAATGAAAATCAATGATTACATAATGAATGATTACGACTTATTTAATTATTCAACAAATTTGATTGATTTATACGAGTGGATTTTTTGTTATGATGGATCGACGAAACAATAGCTAGCCCAATAGCAGCTTCAGCAGCTGCAATAGCTATAACAAAAATTGAGAAAATGTCTCCTTTTAATTGGCGACTATCAAATAAATCAGAAAATGTTACGAGATTTATATTAACTGAATTTAGTATAAGTTCAAGACACATAAGTGCTCTAACCATGTTTCGACTTGTGATTAATCCATAGATACCGATAGAAAATAAATAGACACTCAAAAAAAGTACATACTCGAACATCATTAACTAACTCCCCATCAATTTGGATTCATTTAAATATGATATGAATAACAATTCAACTGATTCGATTGACTAAAATAGATTAGACCAAAAGTTAGGTATTGGCAATTTAGGTTTAACTAAAAATAAAAACCCTTTTTTATTAAAAATTTGAAATTCTCAAAAATATTTTAAATTCTTAAATTTTAAGTATTTATTATTGACGAGCCATAGTAATTGCACCTATTAAAGAAACTAAAAGAATTATAGAAATAAGTTCAAATGGAAGATAAAAATCTGTTGATAAATGAATCCCAATTTGTTGAACATTACTTATAAGGTCCTGTTCTAGAATCTGGTTTGATCTTGTAGTCCAAAGAATTCCGTACCATGACGTATCTGGGATAGTAATAATTAGTGAAATAAAAATACTTGTACAAACCAGTGAAGTAACCCCATCTCCAAGGGTCCAAAGGCGGGAATTGTTGGAATATTCTGAGCCATTCATGAACATTACAGCAAATATGATTAAGATATTTATGGCTCCCACATAAATAAGAAGTTGTGCAGCAGCTACAAAATAAGAATTTGATAAAATATAGAATAAGGATATACAAATAAGAACCAATCCCAATGAAAAGGCAGAATAAATTGGATTGGTAAATAATACTACTCCCAGGCCCCCCAATATAAGAACTGATCCCAGAAAGACTACAACAATATTATGTATTGATACAGGTAAATCCATTATGTATGAAATAAGAGATAAATAAATTTCATGACCTTACTGAATAGTCAGGAAGTAAAAAGTAGGCTATTTTTTTTCTTGTCTATAAGTCTATAATACATTCCTAAATGAAATTTTAATATAGTAATGTAGTATAGATTAATGTAGATATAGAGAAAGTTATTGGGCCAATTCAACCAATAATGATTGTTTTACTTTTAGTTACATTGACTAAAAAAAAAACGAAGTTTTTTTCTATCAAAATAAAATCTTAGTAATTGGTAATTGTTCTTGAATCAAGGTATTTACCCTTGTCTATTTTGATTTGAGTCGAATTCATAACGGTTTGAATTGTGTAGTCTCCAATTACTGACATTGGTAATCGACCCAAAGCAATTTGATTATAATTCAATTCGTGACGATCATAAGTAGAAAGTTCATATTCTTCAGTCATTGATAAACAATTTGTGGGACAATATTCGACACAATTACCACAAAATATACAGACACCAAAATCTATACTATAGTTAAGCAATTTTTTCTTTTTAATATCTCCTTCAAATCTCCAATCAACAACAGGTAGATCTATGGGGCACACACGAACACATACTTCACAAGCAATACATTTATCAAATTCAAAGTGGATTCGACCACGAAAACGTTCTGAGGTGATCGACTTTTCATAAGGATACTGAATAGTTGCAGGTAAACGATTTGCATGGGATAAGGTAATTATGAAACTTTGACCAATATACCTTGCAGCTCGTATTGTTTGTTGACCATAATTCATGAACCCAGTCACCATAGGAAACATATTGTAGATATCCATGAATAAGTTGATGTTTCTTTCTCTTGTTTAAGAGAGGTATGAGTCTAGAATACTGTTATCATATTCTGTTATTTATAGTGAAACAAGTTGGGAAGAGGTTGTCAATAATAAATTACCTAGAGAAATAGGTAAAAGAAATTTCCATCCAAGATTTAATAGCTGATCCATTCTCATCCTAGGTAAAGTCCATCTTGTTGTGATAGATATAAAGAGAAACAAATAAGCTTTAGCTAATGTAATAAAGATACCAAGTGTAATTCCAAAGACACTAGCAATTTTATTTATTCCGAAAAGTTCAGGAACAGATATGTATGGAATAGATAAATTCCACCCACCTAAATAAAGAACTGTTACAAATAAAGAAGAAACTAAAAGATTTAGGTAAGAAGCAATGTAAAATAAACCATATTTGATACCAGAATATTCAGTTTGATAACCTGCTACTAATTCTTCTTCTGCTTCTGGTAAATCAAAAGGTAATCTTTCACATTCTGCTAGAGAAGAAATTAGAAAAACTATAAACCCTATAGGTTGACGCCACATATTCCATCCCCAAAAACCATATTTTGACTGTACCTCAACTATATCAACTGTACTTGAACTGTTCGATAATCATAGTCGATAATAACATAACTGTTCTTGTTTTCGCCGCTATTCCAAAACCGTACATGAGACCTCAGCTTCATACGGCTCCTCTATGGCAAGGAAAGGACTGGTTCGGTATTATTATAGAGATCTTTGCAGATTCGACGTAGGGTAGATATGGAATAAAAATACCGTGTAAAGTCGCAAAAATTGGACCAATGGAATTCTGTCTGCTAGAATGGCGCTTCCGAATTGATCTTATCCCTTATACTTAAATCTTCAGTAATAACTTCATTTTTTAATAAAATACTCACTCCTTAATATCAAAAGATAAAAAGAATTCGATATTCTTTTACACATATGTATTATAGATGTAGGAAAAAATTAATAAGGATCTTTTCTTTTTTCCATTCTATTTCATTTGTTCCTATTCTTCTTTTTCATAAGAAGTGACTCCTGAGAATAAAGGATTAATTCGTTCTTTTATAGTTATTTCTTTAATCAGTGACTAGGAGCATACTCTAGATCGGAATCGTGGGGAAGTACTGCTTGATCATTTCTACCAACTTAAAGCCCCTATTATCTTATGATTCGTTTTATGTGAAAATACCTCTTTTTTGATACCTTACATAATCTCTATTACAAATCCTTTGTGTACCTTAGTGTTCCTAACCGTCCACTGATTTTTTTGATCCCCAGTATGGTAATACATACAAGACAGTAGTAGAAACCCCATACAGTTGATCTTTTGCACCCGCTTCAAGATATGATGACTAATAAAAGAACTCAATCTTGGGATAAAGAGTTTATACTCTTTAATGTTTACTTCTGCTTTATTCTTGTATATAGGAAATGAGATTTTATCTTTTTACTACACATTGATAAGCTGTTTTGTTTCACTCATATAACTATCTGGTTTAACTCATCGACTTGAATGAATGATAAATAAAAAAAATATCTCTATCTATCTAATATATTCCTCTTTCCTTTATTTCATTTTTATTTTGAGGAGAGATCAAAGTTTATGTTCTAACGAATCACACGTAGAGATATTGATAACACACATAGAGTTAATGGTATTTCATAACTAATAGATTGAGCCGCAGCTCGCAAGCCACCTAAAAAAGAATATTTATTATTCGATACATATCCTGATATAAGAAGTCCAATAGGAGCAATACTTGAAATGGAGATCCATAAAAAAACACCTATACTGAGATCAGCTAAAACAAGTCGATACCCAAAAGGAATTATTAAATAACTTAATACAATTGATATGACTGCTATAGACGGCCCAATACTAAACAAACGAATATCTCCTCTAGATGGTAGGAGGTCCTCTTTAAAAAGTAATTTCGTCCCGTCCGCTAAAGCTTGAAGAATTCCCAACGGGCCAGCATATTCGGGTCCAATACGTTGTTGTATCGCTGCGGATATTTCTCTTTCTAACCATACAATTACTAGTACTCCTATTATGATTCCTAATATAAGGGTCAAAGCAGGGACAAATAGCCATATGAGTCCATAAACTTCTTTTAAGGATTCTGATTTAAAAAAAGAATTGATAGTTTGTATTTCTGTTGTGCCAATTATCATTTCAACGATCAACTTCTCCCATAATGATATCTATACTACCGAGTATTGTCATGATATCAGCCAATTTCATTCTTTTAATAAGCTGAGGAAGAATTTGCAAATTGATAAAACCAGGCGGACGAATTTTCCATCTCCAGGGGAAAACACTATTATCTCCTATCAAATAAATTCCTAATTCTCCCTTTGGGGCTTCCACTCTTACATAAAGTTCTTGTTTGGACAATTCAAAATTAGGCGAAGGTTTTTTACTAATAAATCTATATTCGAAATCATTCCATTCCGAATTCCTTGCTCTATCTAAGCGCCGAATTTCTAAATTTTCATAGGGTCCTCCAGGAATTCCTTCTAAAGCCTGTTGAATAATTTTTATAGATTCCCTCATTTCGCCAATTCGTACTAAATAACGAGCTAATGAATCCCCTTCTTTTTGCCATTGGACTTCCCAATCGAATTCATTGTAACATTCATAAAGATCAACTTTACGAAGATCCCATTGGATCCCAGAAGCTCGTAACATCGGTCCTGATAAGCCCCAATTTATTGCCTCTTCTCCACCAATAATGCCTATTCCTTCAACTCGTTCCAAAAAAATGGGATTCCGCGTAATAAGTTTTTCATATTCAACAATACTCGTTAAAAAATAATCACAAAAATCCAAACATTTATCTATCCAACCATGAGGTAGATCAGCAGCTATTCCTCCGATGCGGAAATAATTATGCATCATTCGCATACCTGTGGCAGCTTCGAATAGATCATATAGCAATTCTCTCTCTCTGAAAATATAGAAAAAAGGAGTCTGCGCACCAATATCTGCCATAAAAGGCCCAAGCCATAATAAATGAGAAGCTACACGACTCAGCTCTAGCATAATAACTCTGATATAGCTGGCCCTTTGAGGTACTTGAACATTTCCCAATTGTTCTGGTGCATTTACTGTTATTGCTTCGGTGAACATAGTAGCTAAATAATCCCAACGTGTTACATAAGGAAGATATTGGATAATTGTTCGGTTTTCTGCTATTTTTTCCATTCCTCTGTGTAAATAGCCCAATACGGGTTCACAGTCAATAACATCTTCACCGTCGAGAGTAATAATAAGTCTAAGAACACCATGCATTGATGGGTGATGAGGACCCATATTGACTATCATGAGATCTTTTCTTGTAACCGGTACAGTCATATCTTTTCTTCCCTAATTCATTATTCCATGAATTTCTCAAAACAAGGTTTATAAAAATAAAAATCTAATAACTAATCACAAAAAATTCAAATTAATCCTCAAATTAGCGATTTTTTAGTTCCCGAATATCTAATTGACTAATTAATTTCTTATAACGTACTCTATTTTTATTTGACAAATAAGCCAATAGTCGTTGACGTTTTCCCAGAATTTTTCGTAGACCTCTTTGAGATAAAAAATCTTTTTTGTGCAATTCCAAATGTGAAGTGAGTCTCCGTATTTTATTGGTGAAACTGAATACTTGAAATTCAACAGACCCTTTATTTTCTTCTTTTTCGTCTTGCGGAATAACTGAAATAAATGAATTTTTGACCATAAAAAAATTCTTCTAAATTTTTCCTTTTTATAGATTTTACCGATCAGGAAAAATAATAATTATTATTATATTTGGTTATTATTATGTCAGTCATTTTAATCTGATTATAAACAAAAGTTTAGATTTATTTTTCTTCATACTTTTTTATTCTATCTAAATCCAATTTTTATTTCAAACATAAAATTGGATTTAGATAGAATAAAATATATACATTTACACATTCATAAAAGCATAAAAGAGAGCTATTTTTTGTACCTAAAAATAGTCTACCAAATTTATTATTCCTAGATCCAATTGAAAATTGATATGCCATTAATCAGTATAATGTACAAAAATGTAACATGTACATATGCATATGTACATGTTTCGCCATATATAAAATATGTCAGGCGATATAGATATATATGAAATATATTTTTATTAACTGATTCTGGATTGTGGATACATATGTATTCTTGACATACTAAAACGACTGCTGTTATGGGTATCAAACCAGTAACGATTCATACAAGCTAAATCCTCTAATCGGTAATTGGGCCAAAGAAACAATTTTAATTTAATAAAGTTATTAAAATCCTCATTCAAAAATTGTCCACAGTTTATTATCTTTTTTTCGGTGCAAAATTGTGGATTTTTATCCATATTATTCCAATTCCATAAATTTAAACAAATTAGAATTCTCAACTCCCTACGACGTCTATCAGATAGAATATGTTCGGGAACAAAGAAATTATAATGATTTTTTTTTTCTTCATTCACAGGCATATCGCTATGTTGTGCAATGGTTTTGTATAAATTACTCTTATCAACATTTCGTTTTTTTATGAATTTTTTAGTAGTTTTCATTTTGTCTTTACCCTTATCAATTAATGAAATACTTATGGTTTGATAGATTATAAATTGCCCATCGTTTTTTAGAGATAAACGAACTGGGTCGATAATTAATAGTCCTCTTTTTATCAATTCTGTAAGAGCAAGATCCTTTTTACTCAGCATTATATCCAGACGCATCTCTCCTCTTTGAATCGAGGATATAGCAATTGACTTTGGATTTTTCAATCTAAGCAAGAGACAATATACCTTAATATTATTGATCATGTTTTGACTTAAGGAATGATTCCATCTTAATTGAAAAAGGAAATACTTTCTCAGGAATAAATCTAGTTCTGCTTCCTTGCTGCTCTTAGATTTTTGTTTATTTAGACTTTTTTTAATGTCTAATCCCGCGTAAATCTCTTCAATATATTTTTTTTCTTGGTTGAAATTTTCTAAATCAAGATATTCTTTTTGATTAGATAATATAGAAAGGTTTTTTTTTTTATAAAAATCTAAAAGAATAAATTGGATTGGTATAATCCAGGGTTTAATTTTATATGTATCAAAAAGTAGCATAAATTCTGGTAAGAACCAAGATTTTATTTTTGATATGATACGATCATGATATAACATTTTTTGATTCATTCCCATCCAATCAAAAAGGTTTTTTTTTTCGCTGGATGAGTTGATTTCTTTATGAAGCGAAATGTATTTTTTTTTCATTTTGTTTTTATTTTTATACTTATTAATTTGAATTTTAGTATTTTTATTGGTCTTGATACCAAAATGTGCATTGGTCCAAGTCTCAATATCAATATTTTTTATAAGATAAAAATTTTTACAATCAAAATATTTTCTATCCCTGTTTTTATTCGTATCAATAAGATATCTTTCCTCTAGATAATCACTAATAGCTGTACTTACCAATACATAAAATGCGTCGGGTTTCAATGTATGGAAATTATATGGAATCCTTCGATTCTCGTTTACTTGTACTGTTGATTCATAAATATATGAGTTTTTCTTTTTCCCAATATATTCATAATTCATATATTTATGTGATAAAAGATCATATCTGTAGTGTTTTTTAACCAATTTTTTATTTGTTAATGAAACCGTTGCAGAATAATCTTCTTTTATGTAATAACTTAATGGGTCTTTTTTATTTTTATATGGATTAAAATTAAATTTAATTGAGTCTTTATTTTGAATCAAACGAAGCTGATTTACTCTATTTCGCCATTTTTTCGGGACTAATCGAGACCATTTGATATCGCAAAAATTGTATTGATAAAAACCCCTTAACCAATTTTTCCATTCATTAATTCCAGACTTTTTCATTTTATTATGTCTTGATTTGTAATCAAATATTCCTCGTGTTATACAAAAATCCTTTATCTTATTCCTAAGATAATTATGGGTCTTATGATCTTGAAATATGGATCTCAAGTCAAACTTGTTAAGTAATTGGGTTTGTGATAATTTGAAAAATACATATGCTTGGGACAAGGAAGTATAACTATTTATATTTTTATTGCTAATATTAGTATTTGAAAACCATTTTTTTATAGTCGAAATAAAGTTCATTGTATTTTGATTTGTTTCAACAATTTCTTCTTTATTTTTTTCATCGTTGCAAGTGTATTTATATTTAGTGATAATTTTTTTTGTTGATTCAAAAAAAAGTTGTGTATTGATTATGAAAATATTTATGATATGCAAGATATTTATGTATATTTTTTCAATGAAAGATTTAATAAAATAATGCGATTTACGTATTAATCGGATATTGTTTCTTTTTAATATCTGCCAACTATATTTCTGTGATTCCGATTTTTTATTTTTATCATCATAAGTTAAAACTGATTTTTTATTGTCTTTTGTGATTTGTTCTATTTGATTCTTGGTTGTGATTATCCTATGAGAAAGATCTTTCATTTTTTTTTCTATGAGTGAATAATTTGTCCAATTCATAGATCGAATTAGTACGGTCGATTTATGTTTAATTTTTATTTTTTTTTTTGAATCCTTTCTATTTTTATTTGGTTCATATACTTTAACTTTCTTCAATTTAAATAAAAAAATAGGATTTACTTTTTCAAGTTCTTTCATTATTTGTTTTATAATAAGAATAGTTTTGATGACCCATCCTTTTTTTTCTTTTGAAATTTGTAGGGGTTTTCCTCCTTCTTTAAAGACCCTTGGAACGAGAAAAAATTTATTTTTTGCCTTTATAATTTTTTTTTTTAGTTCTTTAAAAATTGGTTCAAAAAAAGAAAGTTGTTTTCGGGGAGAACCAAAGGGACGTTCTGTTTCCATTCCCCATACTGTTAAAAAACAAAAATTATTTTTTTTTACTTTTTTTTTCATTAAATCTATGTTATTATGATGAGATCGTACCTTAGATCTTTGTTTTTGCCAAGGTTTCAAACGAAAAGGAAATAGAATTTTTATCTGAATTCCGTCTGTTAACCAATCTTTTGGAAATTCTGTTTCTGATAATTGA